AAACAGACGAAATTGCTTTGATACGGTATTCCCAACAATCGGATTTTCGTCGAGACATAATCAAAGGCTCTATGCGTGCTCAACGACGTAAAACAGTTACTTGGAAACTGTTTCAAGCAAATGTACATTCTTGTCTTTTTTTTGACAGACTAGACAAATCTTTTTTTTTTTCTTTTGATATTCCTGGACTAACGAAAACACTTTTTCGACCTTGGATACGGACAAACACAGAATTGACTATTTCGGATAATAGAGAAGAAAAGACAAGCGAAAATCAGAAAAAAGAGGCGGGCATAAGAGAAACGCAGAAAAAAGAGGAAAAAGCACGTATAGAAATAGCAGAAGCCTGGGATAGCATTCTATTTGCTCAAATAATAAGAGGTTTTTTGTTAGTAACTCAATCAATTCTTAGAAAATATATTGTCTTACCCTCATTAATAATAGCTAAAAATCTTATCCGTATGCTATTATTTCAATTTCCTGAATGGTCCGAGGATTTTCAAAATTGGAATAAAGAAATGCATGTAAAGTGCACCTATAATGGTGTTCAATTATCAGAAAAAGAATTTCCAAAAAATTGGTTAACAGACGGTATTCAAATAAAGATCTTATTTCCTTTTCGTCTGAAACCGTGGCACACATCTAGGTTACAATCCCCTAATAAAGATTCAATAAAAAAGAAAGGACAACAAAATGATTTTTGTTTTTTAACAGTTTGGGGAATGGAAGCTGAACTGCCTTTTGGTTCTCCCCGAAAACAACTTTCGTTTTTTGAACCCATGTTAATAAAAGAACTCGAAAAAAAAATTCAAAAATGGGAAAAGAAGCGTTTTCAAATTCTAAGACTTTTAAAAGAAAGAACAAACTTGTTTATAAATATCTCAAAAGAAACAAAAAAATGGGTCATCAAAAACATTTTTTTTATAAAACAAATAATAACAGAACTTTCACAAAGAAACCCAATTCGATTATTTGAATTGAAAGAAATATACGAGTTGAATGAAGCTAAAAACGAAAAAAATTCGATAATAAGTAATCGAATGATCCAAGGCTCGTCCATTATAACTCGGTCTATGGATTGGACAAATTTTTCATTGAGAGAAAAAAAGATGAAAGATCTGACTGATAGAACAAACACCATACTAAAAAAAATTGAAAAAATTAGAAAAGACACGAAAAAAGAGTTTCTAAATACAGAAATAAATATTAGTCCTAACAAAATAAGTTATGATGATAAAATATTTGAATCTCAGAAAAATCTTTTAAAGATATTAAAAAAAAGAAATGTACGATTAATTCGTAAATCGCATCATTTTCTAAAATTTTTCGTTGAAAACATATACATAGATATCTTTCAACGTATGATTAATATGCCGAGGATTAATGGGCAACTTTTTATTGATTCAATAAAAAAAAATTTTACTAAATCCATTTCCAATAATGAAGCAAATCAAGAAAGAATTGATAAAACAAATCAAAGTCTAATTCACTTTATTTCAACTATCAAAAAGTCACTTTCCAATATTAGTAATAAAAACGGAAAGATCTTTTGGGACTTATCATACTTGTCGCAAGCATATTTATTTTACAAATTATCACAAACACAAGTTATTAACTTATCTAAGTTAAGACCTGTCTTTCAATATCACGGAACATCTCGTTTTCTTAAGACTGAAATACAGGATTATTTTGTTGAAGTTGTTCGAGCACACGAAATATTACATTCCGACTTAAAACAAAAGAATCTTCAAAATTCTGGAATGATAAATCAATGGAAAAACTGGTTAAGGGGTCATTATCACTACGATTTAGATCCGATTAGATGGGCAAAATTACTCCCCCAAAAATGGCGAAATAGAGTCAAGCAAGATCGTAAAAATAAAGATTTTAACCAATGTTATTCATATGAAAAAAACCGATTAATTGATTACAAAAAACAAAATTCTTTTGAAACACACTACTCATTACCGAATAAAAAAGATAATATAAAAAAAAAATCTATATATGATCTTTTATCATATAAATCTATTAATTATGAAGATAATAAAGATTCATATATTTATGAATTACCAGTACAAGTAAAAAATAATCAAGAAAGTTCTTATAAGTACAACACAGATAAATGGAAATTTTTTGATATACTGACTGGTATCCCTATCAATAATTATCTAGTAGAAGATGAGATTATAGATCTGGAAAAAAATCCGGATAGAAAATATTTTGATTGGAGAATGCTGCATTTTTGTCTTAAAAATAAGGCCGATATTCGAGCCTGGATCAATATTGAGGCTGACACGAACAGTAATAAAAATACTAAAACGGGGGTTAATAATTTTCAACTAATTGAAAAAATCGATAAGAAAGATTTTTGTTATCTCACAATTAATCAAGAAAGCAACCCATCCAACAATAAAAAAAAAATCTTTTTTGATTGGATGAGAATGAATGAAGAAATACTAAGTCGTTCCATATCGAATCTCCAACTTTGGTTCTTTCCAGAATTTTTGATACTTTATAATGCATATAAGATTAATCCGTGGATCATACCAATAAAATCACTTCTTTTTAATTTGAATGGAAATGAAATTTTTAGTAAAAATAAAAAACTCATTGGAAAGAAAAAAGGATCTCTTTTTATATCAGCGAAGGAAAAAACTCTTGAATTAGAAAATGGAAATAAAGGAGAAAAGGAATCTGTGGCCGAAGAGGATCTTGACTCAGTTCTCTCAAACCACAAAAAATATCTTCAAGACGATTCTGCAGGAGCAGATGTGAAAAAACGTATAAATAAAAAGCAATACAAGCAAAACACGGAAGCGGAGCTTGATTTCTTCCTAAAAAGATATTTGCGTTTTCAATTGAGATGGGATGATTCCTTAAATCAAAGAATTATCAATAACATCAAAGTATATTGTCTCCTGCTTAGACTGATAAATCCCAGAGAAATTGCTATATCCTCTATTCAAAGCAGAGAAATGAGTCTGGATATTCTGATAGTTCAGAAGGATTTAACTCTTACAGAATTAATGAAAAAGGGAATATTGATTATCGAACCGGTTCGTCTGTCTGTAAAAAATGATGGACAATTTATTATGTCTCAAACCATAGGTATTTCATTAGTTCATAAAAATAAGTACCAAATTAATCAAAGATATCAAGAAAAAGACTATCCTTATAAGAAGAGTTTTGCTGAATCCATTGCAATACATCAAAAAACGAATGAAAATAGAACCAGCAATCATTATGATTTGCTTGTTCCGGAAAATATCTTATCCCCTAGAGGTCGTAGAGAGTTTAGAATTCTAATTTGTTTCAATTCTGGTACTAGAAATGATATCCATAGAAATACAGCATTTTACAATGGAAATAAGATGAAAACTGATGATCAAGTTTTAGATAAAAGAAGCAAACATCTTGATAGATATCAAAATAAACTAACTAAATTAAAGTTCTTTCTTTGGCCCAATTATCGATTAGAAGATTTAGCTTGTATGAATCGTTATTGGTTTGATACCAATAATAGCAGTCGTTTTAGTATGCTAAGGATCCATATGTATCCACAATTGAAAATTCGTTAATGCTACATTTTTCCTATATTGCCTGTACCTTATATGGTATATGAAGACAAAGAAATACACATATGGCACTGTCTTAGATTCTGATAGATGATATTAATTTAATTCAATGACGTGTATCTATTAGATTTAGAAATGAATCAATAAAAGATTCTTATTTAATTTTGAATTTCAATTTTAAGTCTAAATATTTTTTGTGCATGCAGAAATCTACCAGCCTTTTGTATACCTATCTGAATACAATTTTCAAAAATTGTATTGCTAAATTTTATTAAAAAACAAGAATAGAAATTCTTAATCAAAGTAAGATTATTGTGTATATGAAATTAAAATGAGTAACATTATTATTACTGATCAATAATAATTTATAAAAAAAGGAGGCTAAGGAGATTTCATTTTATGGTAAAAAATTCATTCAGCTCAGTTATTTCGCAAGAAGAAAAAAAAGAAAATGGAGGATCTGTTGAATTTCAAGTAGTCAGTTTCACCAATAAGATACGAAGACTTACTTCACATTTGGAATTGCACAAAAAAGACTATTTATCTCAAAGAGGTCTACGTAAAATTCTCGGAAAACGCCAACGATTACTTTCTTATTTATCAAAGAAAAATAAAATGCGTTATAAAGAATTAATTAATCAATTGGATATTCGGGAGTCAAAAACTCAGTAATTTTAAAAGTCATTTTGAATTATTTGATTTATTAGATCTTGAATTTTTATGAACTTATTTTCATTTTCAGCAATTCATGGAAAGATGAATCGAGGAAAAACTTATGAATGGACCAGCTACAAGAAAAGACCTGATGATAGTCAATATGGGACCTCACCACCCATCAATGCACGGTGTTCTTCGACTCATCCTTACTTTGGATGGTGAAGATGTTATTGACTGTGAACCAATATTGGGTTATTTACACAGAGGGATGGAAAAAATTGCAGAAAACCGAACAATTATACAATATCTACCTTATGTAACACGTTGGGATTATTTAGCTACTATGTTTACAGAAGCAATAACCGTAAATGGTCCAGAACAGTTGGGAAATATTCAAGTACCTAAAAGAGCCAGCTATATCAGAGTAATTATGTTGGAGTTGAGTCGTATAGCTTCTCATCTGTTATGGCTTGGCCCTTTTATGGCGGATATTGGGGCACAGACTCCCTTCTTCTATATTTTCAGAGAAAGAGAATTAGTATATGATTTATTCGAAGCAGCCACCGGTATGAGAATGATGCATAATTTTTTTCGTATCGGGGGAGTCGCGGCTGATCTACCTCATGGATGGATAGATAAATGTTTGGATTTCTGCGATTATTTTTTGACAGCGGTTGCTGAATATCAAAAACTTATTACACAAAATCCTATTTTTTTAGAACGAGTTGAGGGAGTAGGCATTATTTCTGGAGAAGAGGTCATAAATTGGGGATTATCAGGACCAATGCTGCGAGCTTCCGGAATACCATGGGATCTTCGTAAAGTTGATCATTATGAGTGTTATGACGAATTTGATTGGGAAGTTCAGTGGCAAAAAGAAGGAGATTCATTAGCTCGTTATTTAGTCAGACTTGCTGAGATGACGGAATCCGTAAAAATTATTCAACAAGCTTTGGAAGGAATTCCAGGGGGACCTTATGAAAATTTAGAAATACGATCTTTTGATCGAGGAAGGTCTCCGGAATGGAATGACTTTGACTATCGATTCATTAGTAAAAAACCTTCGCCAACTTTTGAATTGGCGAAACAAGAACTTTATGTGAGAGTCGAAGCCCCCAAAGGAGAATTGGGCATTTTTTTGATAGGGGATCAGGGTGGTTTTCCTTGGAGATGGAAAATTCGCCCGCCGGGTTTTATCAATTTGCAAATTCTTCCTCAGTTAGTTAAAAGAATGAAATTGGCTGATATTATGACAATACTAGGTAGCATAGATATCATTATGGGAGAAGTTGATCGTTAAAATGATAATTGATACATCACAAGTCCAAGATATCAATTCTTTTTCGAGATTGGAATTCTTAAAAGAAGTCTATGGAATTCTATGGGTACTTGTCCCTATTTTGACTACTGTATTGGGAATCACAATAGGCGTGCTAGTAATTGTATGGTTAGAAAGAGAAATATCCGCAGGGATACAACAACGGATTGGACCTGAATATGCTGGTCCTTTGGGAGTTCTTCAAGCTTTAGCAGATGGTACAAAACTACTTTTTAAAGAAAATCTGTTTCCTTCTAGAGGCGATACTCGTTTATTCAGTATCGGACCATCCATAGCAGTCATATCAATTTTACTAAGCTATTCAGTAATTCCTTTTGGTTATCGCCTTGTTTTAGCCGATCTCCATATCGGTGTTTTTTTATGGATTGCCATTTCAAGTGTTGCTCCCATCGGACTTCTTATGTCAGGATATGGATCCAATAATAAATATTCCTTTTTAGGTGGTCTACGAGCTGCTGCTCAATCAATTAGTTATGAAATACCATTAACTCTATGTGTATTATCAATATCTCTACGTGTGATTCGTTGAGACATAAACTTCTCCCACTTTTTTTCGAGAAAAGGGGTGAAATAAATTGAATAGATATCTTCATTTTTATATTAATTATTCGGATTAATGAACTAAATTAGATAGTTATATGAGTGAAAGAAAACGGCTTATATAAATAAAAATTAGCAGTCAAAATATTGAGTCTCATTTTCTATGTATAAGAGTTAAGCAGAAATAAATATAGGCGCAAGAGAGCCTTTATCCCAAGATTGGGTCACTAGTTATCCTGTCTTGAAGCGGACTCAAAAGATCAACCGGATTGAGTTTTCACTATTATTTGTATGTATTACCATAACACAGCCGATTGACCAAAAATGAGTGGATGGTTAGAAACACCAAGATATACAAAGGATTAGTAATGGAGATTTTCAAAATTATCCAAAAGAGAGAGAAGGACATTTTTGCAAAATGCATAATATAAAAAAGAGAATCCGAATTGGGGCTTAAAGTTTGTAGAAATGATCAGGCAGTACTCCCCACGATTCCGATCCAGAGTATACGCCTATCCACCCATTAAATAAATGACTATCGGAAACGAAATAATCCCTTATTTAGTAAGTCCCCTTTTTCTCAGAAAGAAGAATAGGAACGAAAAAAAAAATGGAAAGAATCCAATTACAACAAAAAAAGAGATCTTTTTTATTGTTTCTTATCTCCATTCCTATATGAATTGCTTTCCTATCTCCCTATTCATAGAGATAGAATTCATGTCCGAATTCATGAACTAATGGAATAGCCAATTTTTTTTTTTCGTAATTGAAAACGATGGGTTATTGATATTTATAATAAATAGTATTTTAGTAAAGAATTAAGTTATTACTCAACAAAGAATTTTTTTTTTAAAGGATGAGATCAATTCAGAAGTAACCTTTTTCTTTATTATTAGAACAGACAGAATTCTATTGGGTTAATTTGGGGACACACGATAGATTTTTATCCTATAGTATTCTACAAAAAAGACATATCAAGATAAATAATCACGATGCTCCTTAGATTTATTTAAAGCCCTCAAGGAGCCGTATGAGGTGAAAATCTCATGTACGGTTCTGTAATAGCGATGAGAACAGTGATGTTATTACCGACTTTGATTATCTAACAGTTCGAGTACCGTTGATATAGTTGAGGCTCAATCAAAATATGGTTTTTGGGGGTGGAATTTGTGGCGTCAACCTATAGGGTTTGTTATTTTTCTAATTTCTTCCTTAGCAGAATGCGAGAGATTACCTTTTGATTTACCAGAAGCAGAAGAAGAATTAGTAGCGGGTTATCAAACCGAGTATTCGGGTATCAAATTTGGTTTATTTTATGTTGCTTCCTATCTAAATCTATTAGTTTCTTCGTTATTTGTAACTGTTCTTTACTTGGGTGGTTGGGATATCTCTATTCCATACATATTCGGTTATGAACTTTTTGAAATAAATAAAGCGTATGAAGTCTTTGGAATGACAATTAGTATCTTTATTACATTAGCGAAAACTTATTTGTTCTTGTTCATTTCTATAGCAACAAGATGGACTTTACCCCGACTAAGAATAGATCAACTATTAAATCTCGGATGGAAATTTCTTTTACCTATATCTCTCGGTAATCTATTATTAACAACTTCTTTTCAACTCTTTTCACTGTAAAGAAATACCATATTCTATATTCACAACTTGCTCAAACAAGAGAAAGAAACAAACATAAAATTCTTTAGAGATATTACAATATGTTCCCTATGGTAACTGGGTTCATGAATTATGGTCAACAAACAGTACGAGCTGCAAGGTACATTGGTCAGGGTTTCATGATTACTTTATCCCATGCAAATCGTTTGCCTGTAACTATTCAATATCCTTACGAAAAATTAATCGCATCGGAGCGTTTCCGCGGTCGAATCCATTTTGAATTTGATAAATGCATTGCTTGTGAAGTATGTGTGCGTGTATGTCCTATAGATCTCCCCGTTGTTGATTGGAAATTGGAAACGGATATTCGAAAGAAACGATTGCTTAATTACAGTATTGATTTCGGGATCTGTATATTTTGTGGTAACTGCGTTGAATATTGTCCAACAAATTGTTTATCAATGACTGAAGAATATGAACTTTCTACTTATGATCGTCACGAATTGAATTATAATCAAATTTCTTTGGGTCGTTTACCAATGTCAGTAGTTGATGATTATACAATTAGAACAATTTTGAATTCGCCTCAAATTGAAGTCGAAAATAAGTAAATCCGTTGATTAAAGAGTAATTGGAAATTACAAAGGTTCCATTTTGATCGAAAGAAATGAGGTTTCTTTCGTTTTGTTTGTTTGGTCACTACCTACAAATCCAAACTATTGATTCATGAGAATTGTAGCTTAATTTAGATTGAAACTATATATTTCGAAATATATAGTTTCAATCTACTCTACTCTTTCAGATCAAGACTAAGATTAATACAATAACTGTACCTACATTAATTCACACCCCTTAACATTTAATTAGGAATTGATTAGAAATTTTTTTTCCTGGTCAGATCGATCAATAAGGTCATGAAAAACATTTAGATTTATTTATCTCTTTTTTTACTACATATAATGGATTTGCCTGGACCGATACATGATTTTCTTGTAGTCTTGTTGGGATCAGGTCTTATATTAGGAAGTATGGGAGTACTATTATTTAACAACTCTATTTATTCTGCTTTTTCGTTGGGACTGGTTCTTGTTTCTATATCCTTATTCTATATTCTAGCAAACGCCCAGTTTGTAGCTGCTGCGCAACTCCTTATTTACGTGGGAGCTATAAATGTTTTAATCATTTTTGCTGTGATGTTCATGAAGGGTTCAGAATATTCCAAAGATTTTAATCTTTGGACCGTTGGGAATGGAGTTACTTTTCTGGTTTGTACAAGTATTTTTGTTTCACTAATGACTACTATTGTAGATACGTCATGGTATGGGATTATTTGGACTACAAGATCAAACCAGATTCTAGAGCAAGATTTAATAAGTAATAGTCAACAAATTGGAATTTATTTATCAACATATTTTTTTCTTCCATTTGAACTAATTTCGATCATTCTTTTAGCTGCTTTGATCGGTGCAATTGCCGTGGCTCGTCAGTAATAAATCTTTAGTTAGAAATAGCATAAATTAAACTTTGTTCTATGTTATCATACACATTCCCCTTCATTGAATTCTATTTGAAGATTTTTTCTGTCTAAAATAAAAATTCTTTTATTCGATCGATTACCAATATATTCCCGTGTTCTGTACGTTTTTTTGTCAATTGAATTGAATCTATTACATTTTTGTTCATATTGAAATGAATCGGAATTGATAAGGAGTTGGTCAATCATGCTCGAACATGTACTTATTATAAGTGCCTATTTATTTTCTATCGGTATCTATGGATTGATCACGAGCCGAAATATGGTTAGGGCCCTTATGTGTCTTGAGCTTATACTGAATGCAGTTAATATGAATTTCGTAACATTTTCTGATTTTTTTGATAGTCGCCAATTAAAAGGGAATATTTTCTCAATTTTTGTTATAGCTATTGCAGCCGCTGAAGCAGCTATTGGCCCAGCTATTGTTTCGTCAATTTATCGTAACCGAAAATCAACTCGTATCAATCAATCGAATTTGTTGAATAAGTAGTATTTATCAGATAAATTATGAGATTCATCAAGTAAAATTATCGGTATGATACGTAATCCATGATTATGTTTGCGAAAACGTAAAAAATCAAAGTATCTTGGCCCTATCGCATGAGTTAATCTGAAAGTAGATTGAGTATAAAAATTCTGATAAATTATTGACTCATCTGGTATCTAAATATATAATTCATTTACAAATTTACTCGATCGAAAATTTATAGTCTTAAAAAAAATTATAGATCCAATGTCACATTCAGTAAAGATTTATGATACATGTATAGGGTGTACTCAATGTGTCCGAGCTTGCCCCACAGATGTATTAGAAATGATACCTTGGGGCGGATGTAAAGCTAAGCAAATAGCTTCGGCTCCAAGAACAGAAGACTGTGTTGGTTGTAAGAGATGTGAATCTGCTTGTCCGACGGATTTCTTGAGTGTTCGCGTTTATTTATGGCATGAAACAACTCGAAGCATGGGTCTAGCTTATTGATACGTTCTCTAAAAGCCCCCTTGAATACATTTGATTTCTTTTTTACCGACAAAAACTCGTGCTCGAAAATAAATATACATATATAGATATTTTTGTATTTCATTTTCGAACATGGGTTTTTTTAGTCCAAGTGTATCTTGTTTTTACTACGAATTATTTTCCTTGGTTAACAACAGTTGTAGTTTTTCCAATATTTGCAGGTTTATTACTTTTCTTTTTCCCTCATAGAGGAAATAAAGTAATGAGATGGTATACTATATGTATCTGTGTACTCGAGCTGCTTCTAACAACCTATGCATTTTGTTATCATTTCGAATTAGACGATCCATTAATCCAACTGATGGAGGATTATAAATGGATCCCTTTTTTGGATTTTTACTGGAGATTGGGAATCGATGGACTTTCCATAGGACCCATTTTACTGACGGGGTTTATCACCACTTTAGCTACTTTAGCGGCTTGGCCAGTTACTCGAGATTCCCGATTATTCCATTTTCTAATGTTAGCAATGTATAGCGGTCAAATAGGATCATTTTCTGCTCGCGACCTCTTACTATTTTTTATCATGTGGGAGTTAGAATTAATTCCCGTTTATCTACTTCTATCGATGTGGGGCGGAAAGAAACGGTTGTATTCAGCTACAAAGTTTATTTTGTACACTGCGGGAGGTTCCATTTTTTTGTTAATGGGAGTTCTGGGTATCGGTTTATATGGTTCTAATGAACCAACTTTAAATTTTGAAACATCAGCTAATCAATCGTATCCTATAGCACTGGAAATACTATTCTATATCGGATTTCTTATTGCTTTTGCTGTCAAATCACCGATTATACCCTTACATACATGGTTACCAGATACCCACGGAGAGGCACATTACAGTACTTGTATGCTTCTAGCTGGAATCTTATTAAAAATGGGAGCATATGGATTGGTTCGGATCAATATGGAATTATTACCCCACGCCCATTCTATCTTTTCACCCTGGTTGATCATAGTAGGCATAATTCAAATAATCTATGCAGCTTCAACATCTTCGGGTCAACGCAATTTAAAAAAAAGAATAGCTTATTCCTCCGTCTCTCATATGGGTTTCATAATTATAGGAATTGGTTCTATAAGCGATACGGGACTGAATGGAGCTATTTTACAAATAATCTCTCATGGATTTATTGGCGCTGCGCTTTTTTTCTTGGCGGGAACGAGTTATGATAGAATACGTCTGGTTTATCTCGATGAAATGGGAGGACTGGCTATCCCAATTCCAAAAATCTTTACGACTTTCAGTATCTTATCGATGGCTTCCCTTGCATTGCCCGGTATGAGCGGTTTTGTTGCAGAATTAATAGTCTTTTTTGGAATAATTACCAGCCAAAAATATCTTTTAATGACAAAAATACTAATTACTTTGGTAATGGCAATTGGAATGATATTAACTCCCATTTATTTATTATCTATGTTACGCCAGATGTTCTATGGATACAAGCTTTTTAATGCTCAAAATTCTTATTTTTTTGATTCGGGACCGCGAGAGTTGTTTGTTGCGATCTCTATCCTTATACCTGTCATAGGTATTGGTATTTATCCAGATTTTGTTTTCTCACTATCAGTTGACAAGGTCGAAGCTATTTTATCTAATTATTTTGCTAGATAGTTTTCATAAAAAAAATGAAACAGCAATACTATAATAATTAATAATTATTTTTAAAATCGTTCGTTGCACAATAAAAAAAGAAGTCTTTTTTCTTAAGTTAAATAAAAAAATGAATTGGACTTCCTCATACATTTGGCTTTTGTGAGAACCATTTGAATCAAGTAATGTAGTGATTCAAAGGGTTCTCGATGTCTTACACACTGTTTTCTTATATATACTCTCCCATGTTTGTGTTCGTCAGGCCCTTTCTTGAATTCATTCAATTAGATGTTAATGTAAATGAACCATAACTATGTAGCCCTATCCCTAATAGATTGACCCCAAAATAGCATATCCAAATTATAAGAAAACCCATAGAGGCCACAATTGCAGAATTTACACCTTCAAAATTTTTATTTGTTCGCGTATGTAAATAAATTGCGAATATGGTCCAAGTAATAAATGCCCAAGTTTCCTTTGGGTCCCAATTCCAATACGATCCCCATGTCTCATTAGCCCATACTGCCCCTGAAAGAATACCTATGCTTAAAAAGATAAACCCTAGACTAATAATACGATAACTCCAATGATCTAATTGTTGAATCAGTTGAGACTTATAATAATTCTTCGAAGAAAAAAAGGAAGTGTTTCTTACAAAATTGTTCCCTTCGTTCATGTATTGGATCTCATCAAAGGAAAATAACGCATTTAAGAAATTATTGTTTTTACCAAAAATTCTTATAGCTTTTTGAAATGTAATCACTATAAGAGCTACTGAAAATAATGATCCACATAAAAGAGCTGCATAACCCAATACCATCATACTTACGTGCATCATTAACCAATGAGATTGAAGAGCGGGAACTAATAGTGGGGATTGATGCATTTCAGTTAAAAAACCTGAAGTAGCAAAACCTTGGGTAAAAATAGTACTTGGCGCGGTTATTGCGCTTACACTTAAATGGTTTTTATATTTTTTAAAATACGTAAATAGATAAATAATGGAGAAACCCCATGAAAGAAATAGTAATGATTCATATAAATCACTTAAAGGTAAATGCCTCAAATAAATCCAACGAGTAACTAATAATCCTGTTATACAGAAAAAAGTAGCTATCATGCCCTTTTCTGACGAAACATAGAGTCCTACGGTTTCCTCGATTAATAAGGTTATTAACTGAATTGTAATGACAATTGAAATGACCGAAAAAGATATATGAGTTAATATATGCTCTAAAGTTGAAAATATCATAAAAAAAAAATTTTAAAGGTCCCTCAATTCAATTATTTGAATTAATATCTGGGACTTGAATTAATTATATTATAGAACTTTTTTTATAATAAAAAATGGCATGCCGCCACTCGGACTCGAACCGAGATGCTCTAGCACTGCTTCCTAAGAGCAGCGTGTCTACCGATTCCACCATAGCGGCTTTCTCGAAATCATAATAACCGATTATTATTGAATCGTCGAGATTGAAAAAATAGAATCAATTTTCACTGTAATATTTTTGACAAAATATTTATCGTGGATAAAAAACGCTTTATCTTTCAATTTTTAAATTTCATTAAATTAAAGAAAAAAAAATAGGGGATTTGAGCGTTTCCAATAAAAATCTTATCAGATTTCATTTATTTCAATAAGAATTTAAGGTGTAAATTTTCTTTATTGAACTTTTATTTTATAGGATTTTGCAAACCAATTTCATTATGTATTCGGCGGGATATATTCTATCATAGTAATAATGATTTCGAGAAAAGTAAGGGTTCATAGAATTAAACAAGAAGGTTTTAACTTAATCAACTAATGTCATCGTTTCAATGTCTCATTAAATTTTTAATAAAGAGTTTTTGTTTATTGGGGCGATGGGGATTCGTATTTTCCCCATCCCGAAAATCATAAAACAAAGATATGAAAAAGAAAGGTCAACCCGTGTATTTATTTTTATTCTTTGAACAAAAAAGGTACCATTTTCTATTTTTTCATTGAGTAAACAAAAGATTTCTTATTTTTTTTACATCCCCTAAAAAAAGAAAAAGGAATTTCATATTCATCCGCTCAAAACATTAGGAAATTCCACTAATTGGTTTGATAAAAAAAAATTATTATTTAAATTATAAAAGAACTTCTACTAGGCTGTTTTTTGAGTCAAACCGATTCAGATTATTCCAATCTTTAATTATTTATTTGATTTGTCCCCCAAAAAACTTTGTGAATTCCCCGTTGAAAGAGATTTTGCTAGCGAAAAAGCTTTCAACGCTGCCCGACGCCCTTTGCTTTTCCAAATATTTTTCCGAATACGTTTTTTTGATAGAGAAGTGCGCTTTTTTGGAACTGCCATTAAAAAATTATAATTGATTATTCATTGCTATAGTTGGATGTGAAAGACATCTATTGTTCAAAACGAATTGTTCTTTACTATTTATTATCCATTTATTCTTGAAATTATAGTATACTCCTAATATAGCTATCGAAAATAAAAAATTATTAGATTAGAAACAAAGAAAAAACAATATATATATCATGTTATTTTGTCAAAAAACAAAAAAAAATTGTTTAATGATTCATAATAAACTAATTTAATACAAAGAAATCTTATTTTACTAGATCAACTTGTAGACTGTCTTTTATGATTGATACCAAAAAAAAATACTCTTTTTCGTCTAATTTTTCTTTCTTGCTCTAGAGCGGGAAATTTTTGTAATGCATACTAAATAATAATAATAAATAAAATTTTCAGTTTCTATATTGTCAAAAAATTTTACTTAAAAGAAATGGGTGTGTTCATTAATAGTTTCGGTGGATCATCTGATTTGAACAATTGTAACTTCGTGACTTGAAATATTTGAAGTATTTGGCAAAAAATGAAGAATAGAAAAAGAAAATTCTATTTAAGTTTTGGATATTTAAATTTTTTATTAACTGATCCTTTTGAAAAGAGATAAGAGCTGGTGAATCAGAAAAATTAATTAGGAATTAAATATACTTTTTTTATGGAATATACGTATCAATATTCATGGATCATACCGTTCATCTCACTTCCAATTCCGATCTTAATAGGAGTGGGACTTCTACTTTTTCCGACGGCAACCAAAAACCTTCGACGTATGTGGTCTTTTCCGAGTATT